ATTTACGTAAAAACAGTCAGTCAAAACGATTAATTCAAATGAATTTTAATGAAACTTTCCTTCCGAGTTCTTATCAAAAATTGACGAAGTCAAATGAAAAGGATTTCCAATTTCACGTCTTCATTTAAATAAACTGAGCGGATGAGAATTAGAATTGGCAGTATTCTAAGAGATGGATAGTATGGTAGAAAGATTCATCTATTTCTTTCTACCATACTATCCATCTCTTAGTCAGTTGTAATCTAAAATCAAGATTAAGGTTATGTAGATCAATCTACAACACTCTCTTCATAATATGTATATATATATTACATATATTGCATATATTGTATGCAATTGACATAATACCCAATTTGCTACATTTATTCGATCTGATCAATCTGAAATACTTCTTATCTTAGTAATTATAATTCCTTTTACTAATAAGTAAGAGGAAACCTTACTTAACTTATTTTTAACGCCCGAACCATAATAAGTCGATAAAGCACAAATTGCCTTTCTAAAATTAGAAACCAAACCGCCCAATACGCGACCCGCCCGAGGCAAGATCTTATTATTGCATAGTCTCTCGTTAGACAACCACTATCTTCTATATCATTTCTCATCGAAAAATGCGTATACACTTAACAAAACGACTTCCTCTTTGAACAGTAATAGAGGGAAAGAAATCAAAAAGGTCCGTCCGGCCTTCTTCTTTATGCATCTATAAAGATAGTAGGAGTCCAACCCCATGGATTGAAAGAGTATGATTCATATCATAGATTACTCCACTGGAGTTTGGAGTCCGATGGGATTCCGGCCTTCTTCTTTATGCATCTATAAAGATAGTAGGAGTCCAACCCCATGGATTGAAAGAGTATGATTCATATCATAGATTACTCCACTGGAGTTTGGAGTCCGATGGGATTCCAAATTCAGAGATTTTTCTTTTAAATAGTCCAAAATACGTTGCAAAACGAGATATAAAACAATCGATGCGGTTTGATTCCTTCCTGTAGTAGTACTTCTAGAGCCCACTTCTCCCCCACACTACGAGTGAAAGGGAAAATGTAAAGACTACCATTAAAGCAGCCCAAGCGAGACTTACTATATCCATGTGAATTATGTCCCCTATCTCTATAAATACGAAAGAATTATTCCATTATTCCTCACTAATAATAGTGGAATTAATGGCGCCGAGTCAAAAAGAGATTATGACCAAGCACTATTGAGAAACCAATCCAATAAATTGATTATGATTTTGAATCGGGAAAGATTAAACACAAGTAAAACATGTAGTAACATCCCGAGGGAATGGAAACATGTAGGAATAAAATAAATAAACAAATTTAGGCCTATCCTTTTCTTTATTTTTTTGTTGACCTTCTAGTCAAAACAGAAGGGGAGAAAGTCTATAAAAAAGAGAAATCACTATCTATTACTATTTCTATTCACTATCTATTACTATTTCTATTATAGGCTTTTATTTCCTCATTTGATCTACACGTACCTCCCCCCCACTGTTGTTGTGAAAGCCGGGGCTTGGCCTGGGGTTGGAGAAAAGGAAATATTTCTTTTTGCCCCCTTTCTATATCTATAAAAGTAAATTATTCATCCAATCTAATATTGCCCGAATACCCATAGATTCTCACGGGTCTGTAGTATATAAAGCAACTTATGCCCCTTTCCAAAATTTATAATTGAATTTCCTATCGGGGGGCTACAATCTGATTAAAAATCTAATCATTAGACACTTCCTTAATAATTAAAGTATAGTAGAAGGGAATCGAAAAGTCTTGATAGTCCCTCTACCACAGTAGATTAGAATAATCCTAGATACGGGCGGGGATTCACAATCTCTTCTTTTAGAAAACCTTCAGACTACATAAACAAAGCACCAATGGTCTGTTTCCTAGGCTTCTACCGGAGAAAAATTCCGCGAGTTATATCAGTAGAGCATAAGAAAAGAAGAGATTTCGAGTTTTTTGTTAATGTTGATTAGGCGACACCCGGATTTGAACTGGGGAAAAAGGATTTGCAGTCCCCCGCCTTACCACTCGGCCATGCCGCCAAAATGATACAAAATAGATGAAAATTTTCCTGGATTACTAAATTTTTATTGTACTTGCATTTTAACTCCTGTTTTCCTTAATCCTTTTCCTAAAAGAAAGCTTTTTATTGTACTTGCATTTTAACCATCCTTGTTTTCCTTAATCCTTTTCCTAAAAGAAAGCTTTTTTTGATTGGATTTGATCCATCCCTTCGGCTGATTGTATAGTAAATGTGTATTTTTAGCCGATAAATTTGAACCATTAACTATTGGCTGCTTACTTCGAATTCAGGAATGATTTATGGATTTGAATCTCAAAATTGTGTTTTCCTAATGACATAAGAAAAGAAAAATTGAGGCAGAACTAATCAGTATTGATTTTTTCAATCAAAAAATATTTCCCCATTTCAATTATAACAAAACATATGAGTATATGTAAACCCCAGAACATAAATTGTTACCAAAATATAT